AATGATTTTGATATAAATAAAAAATACAGAAATTTATGGATTCAGTGCGAAAATTGTTATGGATTAAATTATAAAAAATTTTTTAGATCAAAAATGAATATTTGTGAACAGTGTGGATATCATTTAAAAATGAGTAGTTCAGATAGAATCGAACTTTTGATTGATCCGGGCACTTGGGATCCTCTGAATGAAGATATGGTCTCGACGGACCCCATTGAATTTCATTCAGAGGAGGAACCTTATAGAGATCGTATCGATTCTTATCAAAGAAGGACAGGTTTAACTGAAGCTGTTCAAACAGGCATAGGTCAACTAAACGGTATTCCCATAGCAATTGGGGTTATGGATTTTCAGTTCATGGGAGGTAGTATGGGATCCGTAGTAGGCGAGAAAATCACCCGTTTGATCGAATATGCTACTAATCGATCTCTACCTGTTATTATTGTGTGTGCTTCTGGAGGAGCACGTATGCAAGAAGGAAGTTTGAGCTTGATGCAAATGGCTAAAATATCTTCTGCTTTATATAATTATCAATCAAATAAAAGGTTATTCTATGTATCAATCCTTACATCTCCTACAACTGGTGGAGTAACTGCCAGTTTTGGTATGTTGGGAGATGTCATTATTGCTGAACCTAATGCCTACATTGCTTTTGCAGGTAAAAGAGTAATTGAACAAACATTGAATAAAACAGTACCCGATGGTTCACAAGCGGCTGAGTATTTATTCCATAAGGGCTTATTCGACCTAATCGTACCGCGTAATCTTTTAAAAGGTGTTCTGAGTGAGTTATTTCAACTTCACGGTTTCCTTCCTTTGAAAAAAAATGCAAAAAAATATTGAAATAAAATCAAAATATATAAGAAATAGAAAATATAGAATAGAAGGGATTTTTATGTCTTCCAAAAATTCCCATTTTTACTAGGAATCCCTGTTTGTTGGATTGAATTAGTTTAGTTTTTAGTTAGAGTTGCGAATTTATAAGAAATTCTTTAATTTTATTTTAAGAAAAACTACTTATTTTAATTTTATTAGTATTAGTTATTAGAAGAATATAAGGACAGGAGAATACTAATAAAATTTATTAAAAGCGGATTATCATACATATTCGTGTAGAAAGATGAATAGATACACTTCATTTAGTTCTCATTCCTTGCACTTAATTAACTACTTAAATATTATTTATAATAGATATACTTATCATAAGATATCCTTATAAAAGATATCTTTATAATAGGTGCAAAATTAAATCGAGGTACCCATTTTATGACAGATCTTAACTTACCCTCTATTTTTGTCCCTTTAGTGGGCCTAGTATTTCCAGCGATTGCAATGTCTTCTTTATTTCTTCATGTCCAAAAAAATAAGATTGTCTAGATCCGATGGGACAAAATTTTATCAATTTATTTCAACACTGGATCATAATACAGATATTTTTTTAGTATAATATGGTACGATATGTGACTTTTTCCGAATACAAATGTATTATACATGTGGATACGTGATATCTGCATAAATGCACGTAGATGGGGGTATCTCTGGTTAAAAATGATCTGCGAATATTTTTACTCAATGTATCTAACCAAACCAATTCCTCCTAATGGTTCATATCAGAATAGTGCTAGTTGATGAAAATTACTTCGGCATCAAGAAAAGTAAAGTCAAATTTTTTTGGTTTTTCTCTCAATTCCAATCGAATGCAACCGGATCTAATTCTAATATAGTATGAACTGGCGATCAGAACATATATGGATAGAACTTATAACAGGGTCTCGAAAAGCAAGTAATTTTTGCTGGGCCTGTATCCTTTTTTTAGGTTCATTAGGATTCTTAGTAGTTGGAACTTCCAGTTATCTTGGTAGGAATCTGATACCCGGATTTCCATCTCAGCAAATTATTTTTTTTCCACAAGGGATCGTGATGTCTTTCTATGGGATCGCGGGTTTATTTATTAGTTCCTATTTGTGGTGCACAATTTCATGGAATGTAGGTAGTGGTTATGACCGATTCGATAGAAAAGAAGGAATAATGTGTATTTTTCGTTGGGGATTCCCCGGAATAAATCGTCGCATCTTCCTTCGCTTCTTTATGAAAGATATCCAATCAATCAGAATGGAGGTTAAAGAGGGTCTTTTTCCTCGTCGTATTCTTTATATGGAAATCAGAGGCCAAGGAACTATTCCCTTGACTCGTACTGATGAAAATTTTACTCCACGAGAAATTGAACAAAAAGCTGCGGAATTGGCCTATTTCTTGCGAGTACCAATTGAAGTATTTTGAAATGAAACGAAAAATGAATGTTTTCTACGCATAATGGAGGGAACTTGCTAATTTCCTTTTAAATACAACTGAAGTTTCTTCAGAATGCTCATTCAAGTAAAAAATATGTTAGATTCCATTTCCTCCTTCCGTTAGCGCAGCGACCCGCATCGTATAGAATAAAACAAAAAGAAAGTAGGAAAACGTATATGGAACAACTATAATAAACTATAATAAGAATAAGAAGACATTTTTTTAGGCTCGAGATTTTGGATTGATACCGTATTTATGCATTTTGATTATACGGTGCTGTGCAACATTTCGAAAATAATTAATGGAATTGATACTGGAGGGTTTTTCATTTTGAAATCCGAATAATATTCGTTACTTCAAGTAGGTTTTTCGAGTATTTCTCGAAAGGAACAAATAAAGATGAAATTCGTTCGAATTTGGTCAATTGAGATATCCGTAAATCCTATTTACTTAAAAAATCCTATTTACTTACTTACTAAATATATATATATATATTTTCATCCCAAAAGGGACCCTTATTCTATTTCTATATTCCTTCTAGACCTAAGGACTAAATTCTTACAAAAATGGGAATAGATGCATAGCATAGGTTCGATATTTTATTGTAGAGCTCGTGCTTTAGAGAAATATCACATCAGATAGAGTTGACAAATGAAACAGTTCATTAACAATTCACAGATAAAAAAATGAAAAAAAAGAAAGTATTGACTTCCCTCCCCTATCTTGCATCTATAGTATTTTTGCCCTGGTGGGTCTCTCTCTCATTTCAAAAAAGTCTGGAACCTTGGATTATTAATTGGTGGAATACTAGAAAATCTGAAACTTTTTTGAATGATATTCAAGAAAAAATTTTGCTAGAAAAATTTCTAGAATTAGAAGAACTATTCTTGTTGGACGAAATGATAAAGGAATACCCGGAGACACATATACAAAAGCTTCGTATAGGAATACACAAGGAAACGATACAATTGGTCAAAACACATAATGAATATCATCTCCATATCGTTTTGCATTTGTCGACAAATATAATATCTTTTGCTATTCTAAGTGGTTATTTTTTTCTAGGTAATGAAGAACTTGTCATTCTTAATTCTTGGGTTCAGGAATTCTTTTATAACTTAAGTGACACAATAAAAGCTTTTTCGATTCTTTTAGTTACTGATTTATGGATCGGATTTCACTCTACCCACGGTTGGGAACTAATGATTGGTTCGATCTACAATGATTTTGGATTGGCGCATAACGATCAAATTATATCTAGTCTTGTTTCCACTTTTCCAGTTATTCTAGATACAATTGTGAAATATTGGATCTTCCGTTTTTTAAATCGCGTATCTCCTTCACTTGTAGTTATTTATCATTCAATGAATGAATGAAGAACTTATTTGATCTCCTGATATCAATCAAATCAGAATTTTGATTTGCGTATAAAGAAAGCATTTTCCATTTTACTTATTCTTTATACTTAATACCTCTTCACGGTATTCGTCCTATTTCAGTAGAATTATTTCAGTACAATGGCAGACTCGTGGATAGGAAACTAGTATAGTTCCCTATCTAATTTATTGTAGAAATTCAGGGATCAATGATTGGATCATGCAAAATAGAAATATTTTTTCTTGGATAAAGGAACAGATGACTCGATCTATTTCTGTATCGATCATGATATATGTAATAACTCGAACATCTATTTCAAATGCGTATCCCATTTTTGCGCAGCAAGGTTATGAAAATCCACGAGAAGCAACTGGGCGAATTGTATGTGCCAATTGCCATTTAGCTAATAAGCCTGTGGATATTGAAGTTCCACAAGCTGTACTTCCTGATACTGTATTTGAAGCAGTTGTTCGAATTCCTTATGATATGCAACTGAAACAAGTCCTTGCTAATGGTAAAAAGGGGGCTTTAAATGTGGGGGCTGTTCTAATTTTACCCGAGGGATTCGAATTAGCCCCCCCCGAGCGTATTTCTCCCGAGGTGAAAGAAAAGATGGGAAATCTTTCTTTTCAAAGTTATCGTCCCAATAAAAGAAATATTCTTGTGATAGGTCCTGTTCCAGGCCAGAAATATAGTGAAATCATCTTTCCTATTCTTTCCCCCGACCCTGCTACGAAAAAAGACGTTCACTTCTTAAAATATCCCATATATGTAGGTGGGAACAGGGGAAGGGGTCAGATTTATCCTGATGGAAGCAAGAGTAACAATACAGTCTATAATGCTACATCCGCAGGTATAGTAAGCAGAATAGTACGTAAAGAAAAGGGAGGATATGAAATAACCATAGTTGATGCATCGGATGGACGCCAAGTAGTTGATATTATACCTCCAGGACCAGAACTTCTTGTTTCAGAGGGTGAATCCATCAAGCTTGACCAACCATTAACAAGCAATCCTAATGTAGGGGGTTTTGGTCAGGGAGATGCAGAAATAGTGCTTCAAGATCCATTACGCGTCCAAGGCCTTTTGTTCTTCTTGGCATCCGTTATTTTGGCACAAATCTTTTTGGTTCTTAAAAAGAAACAATTTGAAAAGGTTCAATTATACGAAATGAATTTCTAGATGCATAGATTCCTTACCATCAAGTTGGTAAAAAAAAGTACTGAATTCTTGTCGATCAATACAATTAAATATGTATGATCAAAAAATTATCTAAACCTCTCTGTTTGCTTTGTTTAGACTGTTTTGCGGGATCTATGGAATTTCTTACT